CCTCGGATCGTTGGCGAGGAACATTATGAAACTGCGCAAAGGGTTAAGCAAACTTCACAACGTTACAAAGAACTTCAGGACATTATAGCTATCCTTGGGTTAGACGAATTATCCGAAGAAGATCGTTTAACTGTAGCAAGAGCACGCAAGATTGAGCGTTTCTTATCACAACCCTTCTTTGTGGCAGAAGTCTTTACTGGTTCTCCAGGGAAATATGTTGGTCTCACAGAAACAATTCGGGGGTTTCAATTCATCCTTTCCGGAGAATTAGACAGTCTTCCCGAGCAGGCCTTTTATTTGGTGGGTAACATCGATGAAGCTACCGCGAAAGCTATGAACTTAGAAGAGGAGAGCAAATTGAGGAAATGACCTTAAATCTTTGTGTACTGACTCCTAATCGAATGATTTGGAATTCCGAAGTGAAAGAAATTATTTTATCTACTAATAGTGGACAAATTGGGGTATTACCAAACCATGCCCCCATTGCTACGGCTGTAGATATAGGTCTTTTGAGAATACGGCTAAACGACCGATGGTTAATGGTGGCTCTTATGGGCGGTTTTGCTAGAATAAGTAATAATGAGATCACCATTTTAGGAAATGGTGCGGAAATTAGTACTGACATTGATCCACAAGAAGCTCAACAAACTCTTGAAATGGCTGAAGCTAACTTGAGTAGAGCTGAGGGTAAAAGACAAGCAATTGAGGCAAATCTAGCTCTCAGACGAGCTAGGACACGAGTAGAAGCTATCAAAACGATTTCCTATTAGTATAGTATTCGTATTCAATCAAAATAAAAAGAGTTCTTTATTATACACTACACACTACATCTTGATTCCACAAATTGAACACAATGAAGTCTAATTGGATTAATCTGATGATAGAACGAAAAAAGGAGGATGGGTAGAAAAACTTATTAGATACCATGGAATCCGGTATCTAATAAGTTCTACCTACTATTGGATTTGAACCAATGACTCCCGCCGTATGAAAGCAATACTCTAACCACTGGGTTAAGTAGGTCATTTATCACCACAAAAAAGGTCTCCATCACTTCGATGGAATGGATTATAGGTAAAATATGTTTTCTAAGCAATATCAATATTTTACCAGTAAACATAAACGGATCAGGGAGTTATCATGTGGGATTATGGGATACCCTTCTTGACAATAAATTGTCTCTATGTTAAAATGGTTATGAGCAAGGGCTATAGCTCAGTTAGGTAGAGCACCTCGTTTACACGTGCGCCAATGTTTTTCAAGGGAGCTTTTTATGCAATGACCATAATTGATCTTTTCGAGAAGTCGATGTCTTACTCCGTAGATTCGAGAGAACAAGAGAAAAATAGCCTGACAAATTTTGTTTGATCCGGTTAAGGTACGAATTCCGGTGCCAAATAAAAGAGAACCCACCTTTGTAAGGTAAATGCCCAGTCCATTCAATGCCAGGCATAATGAGTATAAGGATCTCAAAAGAACATCTTTTCGTCCTATGAGCTTTGAGGTGTACGAAGTCTCATATTTTATTCTTGTAGCGGAGCGATAGAGACTGCATTTCACTTAGGTTGATCTAGGCCGAAGGCAGACCTAAATAAAGGTTACCCTTCTTTGAAACACTTTGGGTATTGCTCTTAGATACTTAGATAAGGATACAAATAAGGAATCAGAGCACATGGAGCCATCTCATTATCTTCCTCTAAAGAAAAAATATGGTGGACTAACTGATCTTTACATCAGTTGATGAAAGAGCCCAATGCAAAAAAATGCATGTTGGGTCTTTGAAACAGTTCGAATCATTTCGATAATAATAAGTTTTCTCTGTTTTACCGAGAAGGTCTACGGTTCGAGTCCGTATAGCCCTAATACATTCCATTTTTATTTTGTTTTGTATAGAAATTTGAGTAGTAGTAGGAACAAGAAAATAAACACAATAATTCATTCCAACGAACTCAATTGGTGTTTGTAAAATATCGGATCAAATATCCATCTCTCTCCATCCACTTTCATGAATGAATTACATATAATATAAGGGATTCTTTACTTTTACTTTCTATTTATAAGATATAAGATCAATATGAAATAGAAAGATATAAGATCAATATGAAATAGAAAAAATATACATAAGATAATAAGTATAAACTAAGTATACGAATACTTAGTATAAGAATAAGTAGAATAGAAAATAAAAATAACTAAGTATAAGAGCACGCTATGTCTACACATCACATATAGAAATAGAATTGAAAGGAGAAAAAATAAAAAACGAGGATTGGGATTCCATTGCTGTCATTTCATATGTATATGGTTACAATTATTTACGCTCCCAGTGTGTCTATGATGTAGCACCAGGAAGATTTTTAGCTAGTGTGTATCACCTTACGAAAATACATGGTATAGATAAACCATAAGAGGTATGCATAAAAGTATTTTCTCCCAGGAGTAATCCTCAAATCCCGTCAGTTTTATGGATTTGGATAAGTGCTTATTTTCAGGAACGGGAATCTTATGATATGTTGGGAATTTCTTATGAGAATCATCCTCGCCTTAAAACGTATTTTGATGCCTTAAAGTTGGATAGGCTGGCCCTTACGTAAAGATTGTATTACGCCCAATTTCTATGATATTCAAGATGCTCATTGATTGATAAAAAACCCCTTTTTTACTTATACGACACAACTCCAGATTTCATTTCAATTTGAATCAATGAGCATCTTGGCATTTCACTTATAGATGAAACAGAGTAACTGGACTTTTATTCGTATTGTGGAGGGGCTAAAATAAAAAAAGAAAAAGAGGCTCTATTTGCTATTCCCCAATTGGGAAGATATCATATAATATCAATTTCGTATGAGCAGAAACAATAGGATGACTCAAAAGAATTCTGTACCATGAACTTTGTACCGCGCACATCACTTAGTGGGGACCCCAGAAAGTCACTTGAGCAAGAGTGACAAAAAAATATGAAATTTTTCGGGTTTGTATGAGGTATGAATATCTATCCGATACATTATTCACGTGTCAGGAACCAGATTTGAACTGGTGACACGAGGATTTTCAGTCCTCTGCTCTACCAACTGAGCTATCCCGACCATTTCCCGTGCATCATCCTAGCAGAGTACTTATATCTATGTCAATGAAAAAAAAAATAAAATATTAACAAATTGGCCCTAGCCCCTGAATTTCTTAGATCTTCAAAAAGAAGACTTTATTTGTAAATGTAAGTAAAAATATATGGACTATGAATGATTCAATAACGGAGATTCCTTGAACATATATGTTCATATCGTATTATACAAAACAAATGAGATTGGATTGGAAGAAGATACGAGGATTTATAATCGTATCTTCTTGTGAAAGAACAGAGTGAATGAAATGAGAAATCTATTTCAGCTTGTTTAAACTGAGCCACTGATGAAAAAAAAAGAAATAGGATGAGGATAAATAAAAAGCGAGGAAGTAAAAAGGGCTTTTTATTGGGGATAGAGGGACTTGAACCCTCACGAATTAAAAATTCGACGGATTTTCCTCTTACTATAAATTTCATTGTTGTCGGTATTGACATGTAAAATGGGACTCTCTCTTTATTCTCGTCCGATTAATCTTCAAAGAATCTATCAAACTCTGGAATGAATCATTTGATCACTGAATATTCGAATTCGATTCTTTTTTCAACTTCAATTGGAATTGATTCACAATAACTCTTCCATTTTTCATATATTTTTTGATCTCTATTATTCTAATTAATAGAGAATAGAAATAGAATTATAGAATGAATATCGAATCTATAATATATACTAAATAATATATACTAATATAGAATCTAAAGATAAAAATATTAAAAATATAAAGAAATAGAATATTTCTATTTTCATATATAGAGATACAAAATAGGATTCTATATAAAATTTGGGTTGTGATTAATCGTTTGCTATGTCAGTATGTATACGTACGTATTAGGTATAAAAAGTTATCCTTTCTGTCTTTTTTATAGAAGTATTTTAGCTACTAACGTAACGTAGTCAATTTCATTCGTTAGAACAACTTCCATTGAGTCTCTGCACCTATCCCTTTTTATTCTCATTTTCCATCATTTTTTCTCTCAAAACAAAGATTTGGCTCAGGATTGCCCATTTTTAGTTCCAGGGTTTCTCTGAATTTGGAAGTTACCACTTAGCAGGTTTTCATACCAAGGCTCAATCCAATCAAGTCCGTAGCGTCTACCAATTTCGCCATATCCCCCTTTTCCTTTTAGACAAGGATCCAGTTGTAATTTCACCCAACTCTTTCATTTATCTTGGCACTTTTTCATTCATTAGGTAATGATTGCTATATTTAAAAAATATATGTTGCTATTTTATTTTTTTGCCCACCCTCTATTCTATATTCTATCATTTCATCTCTATTGGATGAACCTTATTTGTTTCAATACGAAATGATTCTATCATTGATGTATCCGCAATTCAATATGGATAGATATATCCCACATATATCTATATGCCTTTTCTCCTCCTTTATTTTTACAGTGCATTTTGGGATAGTGAAACGGTCGATATTCATTCTTTTTTTTCATTTCGAATTCAAATTTCATTGATATATTGAATATTTTATTATTTCTATTTAGATAGATAATTTATCTAGATCTAAATAGTTTTATATTCTATTTTCTAAATAGAATATAAAATATATAACTAATAAATAGAAGAAATTTAAAGAATCAATAAAAAAAATAATAAGAATCACTAAGTAATAGCTAATATCCGATAGTTTCCTGTATTCCTATACACTATTGCTCTTATATCCGCTATCCGCCCGCTTAGCTCAGAGGTTAGAGCATCGCATTTGTAATGCGATGGTCATCGGTTCGATTCCGATAGCCGGCTCTTTTTCTTTATCAATTTTTTTATTTTCATGATTGAAAATCTCTATTTTTACTTTATCTAAATGTCGCGTCACCGATCTATTATGTCATGGTAACTTGCAGCTATAGCTATGAATAAAAAAGTTTACTAGAACAATGATATCTCTATAGAAGAAATTGAAAAATGTAATGTTCGCTTTAATTTCCTATATATACAAAAAATTCGAATATTGATAAAATTTATTTGATTCTGTTTTGTAGGACTTTAGTAAATTAGTAAATTGAGTTTTGCTTTGCTGATCCTTTAGTTCAGTCTAAATTTAGATTTTTTTGTCAAAGAAAGTGAATCAAAAAGGAGTCTTTATATGTCTCGTTACCGAGGACCTCGTTTCAAAAAAATACGCCGGCTGGGGGCTTTACCGGGATTAACTAGTAAAAGACCTAGATCCAGAAGTGATATTCAAACCCAATTGCGCTCTGGAAAAAGATCACAATATCGTATTCGTTTAGAAGAGAAACAGAAATTGCGTTTTCATTATGGTCTGACAGAGCGACAATTACTTAAATATGTGCATATTGCTGGAAAAGCCAAAGGGTCAACAGGCCAGGTTTTACTACAACTACTTGAAATGCGTTTGGATAACATCCTTTTTCGATTAGGTATGGCTTCGACCATTCCTGGAGCCAGACAATTAGTTAACCATAGACACATTTTAGTTAATGGTCGTATAGTGGATATACCAAGTTATCGTTGCAAACCCCGAGATATTATTACTACGAAGGATAAAGAAAGATCGAAAGCTCTGATTCAAAATTATCTTGTTTCATCCCCCCACGGGGAATTGCCAAACCATTTGACTATTGACTCCTTACAATATAAAGGATTTATAAATCAAATAATAGATAGTAAATGGATCGGTCTGAAAATAAATGAGTTGTTGGTCGTAGAATATTATTCCCGTCAGACTTGATTCTAACAAAAATACAAAAGCAAGGTTCATACCAATTTTGACTCCTTTCGCTGAAGTAAATAGAGTACTTCGTGCCCTGTCTCATTCACGTATCAAAAAAGGATTGACAATAGAATTTTTTTTCTTATTTTCAATAGAAATACGATATTTCTATTCGTATTTTACCTATCACAGGGATTCATCGGGGATAGAGAATGTCTATGAAATAAGGGTCTTACCGTTAGAATAATGATATCAATTCTTATTTTATTTTATACATTGTAGTCGGTAACGTTGATGAATGAAAATAAACGGAGAGAGAGGGATTCGAACCCTCGGTAAACAAAAGTCTACATAGCAGTTCCAATGCTACGCCTTGAACCACTCAGCCATCTCTCCTACAGAATGTTATTCTTGACCAAAACCCGAATGAATAGCGAGTCTTTCATCTTAATTGTAGTACATATATAACTGCCCGATGGTTCCATAAGAAGAAATTTATTTTCCAATTTCATATTTATCAACAACAACTTCTTTCATCAGCTAACCCATGGAATTCATGAATCGTCCTATGAATCTTTCTATTTCAATTGTATGGTGTGGCACATACACGTTATGCAAACAAAAAGGATGGTTTTTTATTTGAATTTGATTTTATCATGGAATGATTATTCCATTCTTTTCCTTTTTTTTTATCATAATCAAATCAAAGATTCTCGAGTTATCAAAATCCATAGGAAACTTGGTTATTCAACTTAGATAAAATAGTAATAGTAATCGATTCATTGGTAGACTACAAAATTGGAATGAAATAGAATCTGATTCAACTATTTCATTTCATCTTTGTCCAAAAGGGGGACACCACATTTTTTCCAATTAGTCTTTTTTTATGTTATTTTGTACTGTACAATTCCTTTTTTGTGGGATCGTTTTCCCCGAAGGGAAATGATAAGAATTATAGAATGAATTGCTAATTATGCCTAGATCTCGAATCAATGGAAATTTTATTGATAAGACCTCTTCGATTGTAGCCAATATTTTATTACGAATAATTCCGACAACTTCAGGAGAAAAAAAGGCATTTACCTATTACAGAGATGGTGTGATTTGGTTTTTTCTTGTTTTTTTACCCCTCAGTTTTACGATAAAAAGAACGTAGTTAGGAATAGAAAAAACAAATTAGTGAAAGAAACCTACGCTTGGTGAAGGTGAAGTTTAGAGATAGAACAATTCCTTCTGTCGTGTATCCTCGATTGATGCAGCCTTAGATGCTTCAATTATTTATTTTAGTATTAAGCGAAAGGTTAAATCTATAGGTTCTGTTGTATTGGAGGTCAATACTACTTCATTTAGTACCAATAGGTGGCATCGGGGAAAAAGCACTACACCTAGGAATCAACAACACAAAAACTTTGTTATAAAGAACCCTTTTACTTATTTGTATCGGGACTAAAAAGAATGGTTAGGAAAACAAAGATCCATCTCATTCGTACTTTTGATACCCGTATAACCATCAAAGACTGTTGAAGTGACTAATTCCTGGAAATCGTAAGCGTTGAGTACAAAGAAATCTTTGGAGTTACTATTTCTATCTAGCACTAATATGATTGGTGTTAAGAAAAAACCTCTTGTGGGAAGGTTGGCTAGAAATTTCTTGTAAAAATACCAGCTCCTGTCAGTTCATAATGATAA